GTCCGAGTAGATACTGTTACTTTCTCTTGAACCATAGTAATATTATTTGATCAGATCATTGAATCGTTTATTTCTCTTGTTTCTCTTGAAATCTCTTCAATGTTTATTTCTACACACGTCTTTTTTTCGGAGGTCTACAGCCATTATGTGGCAGAGGGGTTACATCACGTATGAAAGTTAATAGTATACCGCTTCTGCGAATAGCTCGTAATGCTGCATCTCTTCCGAGACCGGGACCCTTTATCATGACGTCGGCTCGTTTCATACCTTGATCCACTACTGTACGAATAGCATTTCCTGCTGTGGTTTGAGCAGCAAAGGGTGTCCCTCTTCTTCTACCCCTGAATCCACAAGTACCGGCAGAGGACCAAGAAACCACTTGACCCCGTACATCTGTAACAGTCACAATGGTATTATGGAAACTTGCTTGAACATGAATAACTCCCTTTGGTATTCTACGTGTACTCTTACGTGAACCAATACGTCCATTCCTACGTGAACCAATTCTCGGTATAGCTTTTGCCATATTTTATCATCTCATAAATATGAGTCAGAAATATATGGATATATCCATTTCATGTCAAAACAGATCCTCGTTTTATTTGTACATCGGGTATTTTAACGAATATGATTATCCTTGTCGTTGTTTATGTCTTGGGTTGGAACAAATTACTATAATTCGTCCCCGCCTACGGATTAGTCGACATTTCTCACAAATTTTACGAACAGAAGCTCTTATTTTCATATTTGCCATTCCTTACCTTAACTCTGAATCTATTTCTTGGAAGAAAATAAGTTTCTTGAAAGTTTTCATCTCAAATCGTATTCCCACGAAAGGAATGCGAAAGTTGAAAAAAAAACACCTAATCTTTCGAATCCTTATTGTCAAGTCGATAAATTATACGTCCTCTGGTTGAATCATAACGACTTACTTCAACTTTGACTCTATCGCCTGGAAGTATCCGTATAAAACTACGTCGGATCTTTCCTGAAATATAACCTAGAATCAGATCTTCATTATCTAAACGAACCCGGAACATACCATTGGGAAGCGATTCAGTAATTAAACCCTCATGAATCCATTTTTGTTCTTTTTCTTTCATTGTAAAACCTCCGTGAAGTATTAACGAATAGAGGAGGAACGATATTAGACAACCCGCCCCCTTTTTTTTCACAAATAGGAAGTCTCGAATTCAATTCGGATATTAGAAGGATTACCATATATAACACAAAATTTCTCCGCCGATTCTTTCTAGTCGAGCCTCTCGGTCTGTCATTATACCTCGAGAAGTAGAAAGAATTACAACCCCCATCCCGCCTAAAATTCTAGGAATTCGTTGATAGTTAGAATAGATTCGTAGACCGGGTCGACTGATCCGTTTTAAATTGAAAACGTTTCTATTTCTATAAGTTCTATAAGGCTTTTTCCTATTCCTTCTATGTCGTAGGGTTAAAACCAAAAAAGATTTGCTGTTTTCTCGATGTTTTCTCGCATTTTCGATAAAACCTTCTCGTAAAAGTATTTTAACAATATTTTCAGTGATATTGGTAGATGCTATTCGAACCACTCTTTTTCTATCCATATCAGCATTTCGTATAGAGGTTATTATGTCAGCAATAGTATCCCTACCCATGATGAATTAAAAATTTTTTCCTCAAAATTTTGATATAATCAACATGTTTTTCTTGTTTTTTTTTTTTTGATGAATATGAATTATTAAAGGTATATGCGTGAGACACAATCTACTAATGAATCTGAATCTATTTCTTAATCTATTTCTTTCAAATACCCTACTATAACCATATCATGGTCTCGTTTTATAATACCTCGGGAGCTAATGAAACTATTTTAGTAAAATTTAACTCTCTCAACTCCCCGGCAATCGCACCAAAAACTCGAGTTCCCTTTGGATTTCCTTCTTGATCAATGAGAACTGCAGCATTGTCATCATATCGTATTATCATACCGTTGTCACGTTTGAGTTCTTTACAAGTACGTACAATTACAGCTCTGACCACTTCTGATCTTTCTAGGGGCATTTTTGGCACTGCTTCTTTGATCACAGCAACAATAACGTCACCAATATGAGCATATCGGCGATTGCTAGCTCCTACGATTCGAATACACATCAATTCTCGAGCCCCGCTGTTATCCGCTACATTCAAATGGGTCTGAGGTTGAATCATATCATTTTTTTTTGAATCTGTTCTTTCAAGGCAAAGGGCGAAGAAAAAAAAAAAGAAATATTCTTTGTCCAAAAAAAGAAACCTGCACCTGCTAGTTTTTTTAATCCCCAAGACAGCTATTCACCTATTTCCTTTTATTCTATTCTCCATTTTTATCCCGAAATAATGAATTGAGCCCGTATAGGCATTTTGGACGCTGCTATTGAAATAGCCTTTCTGGCTATATTTTCTGTTACTCCACCCATTTCATAAAGTATGCGGCCCGGTTTAACAACAGCTACCCAATACTCGGGGGATCCTTTCCCCGAACCCA